GTTCTTTTTTAAATTGTCAAGCTCAAGTTGCAAATATTTAGTTACCGAGATCTGATTATGAGTTATAAAATGGTAAAATGAATATGAAGAATAATTCGCAATTTGAAGAGCTGTTCCTAAAGGGCCCAAGTAATTCCTAATTAAAATTATAGGATCGCTTTTAATTCTTTCTTTTATCACATTGTGATATTTTACATTGTTGAATGGACCCATTCGAAAACAATTAGGTGATGATAAAATTATCAAAGATTGGTATTCCTTATTTCTATTCAACAACGTACTAATAGTTCCTTGGTTTTGTCTAAGTGATTGTTGAATTCTTGCCTTGAGATAAAATGGATTGATATTGGCACGCTCTGACGCATTATCATAGAGGAATCCAGAACTTGAGAAATCCTTCCTTTTTCGACTATACAAACTATGGGATTTCACTAAGTCAATTCGTAAGAAATATCGAATCAAACCTCTTGTACTTACTTCAATAAAAGAAGCATGAGCCTCCTCAATAGAAGAACTTTTTTTTTCTTGATCCCAATCCAGCGATAAACAAGTACGAATTAATTGAATACTTGGGTCAGAAATTCCCAAAACAGGTTTACCATATCCATAAAGGATATAATTAACAACTCGAAGTTGCAGGTTTTCCCTTTCCTGCAACAGATCTTGAGGGAAAAGTGTTGATAAATTTAGACCGTCTGCTATTTCATATATGATTACGGGCCGAACAAAAATAAAAGACTTTTTCTTAGTAGGTGTAATCCGTTGGACATAGATCCAATTTTGCAAATTTTTTGATTCCTTCGAATTTTTTTTTACCGTTCCTGGTGGTATCAAGATCCCGCTGTGTCGGGAGATCTTATCTGTCTCTCCAGGAAAATGGATATCTCCAGAAAAGATTTTAAGTTCAATCTCTTTTTTTTTTTTCTCCACTCGGACCAAGCCGCCTACTCGGCTTCTTGTATTTAAAGCAATTCGTGTATCCACTCTAATGATACTATTGTTCCGTACCATTATTGAAGAAGATTCCGGTAAAATATGTACTTCCTCGGGAATGAAAAAAAATCTATCTATTTTCATTTTGTATTTTGGCTTAAATTCTTTGACTCCTCGATATTCAATCAAATCCTCTTTTTTGAGGATTGAATGCACTCCTATAGTCCCATATTTAGTAATTCCTGAACTGTTTCTTCTGTATTGAAGATCATCGAAATAAGCAAAAATACTTTTTCGACGGAAAATACCATTTATGGGTATTTCAATCGAGATATCGGCAGGGGACATTAGTTCTTTCTCCCGTTCTGAAATCGATTGGAATGGAATGATGAATCTATTTCTTCGCCTCTTTGCCAATAAATCATAACTCTCATGTAGAATTGGGGGATATATGAGATTACAATGACCAGTACATATGATTCGATTATGCTCTGAATAGTCAGTAATCTTACTTTGATTTTTACCAGAAAGATCCGAACTAAAGAATCTGTATCTAACTTGATCATTATTTCTTGAAAAGCTCGAAATATATCTTCCTTCGGCAGAAACAGAAAGAGAATGAACTTGATCTTGATCCTTATGTATTGAAAAAGAGACTACACGGTATCTGCACGAACTTCCTTTTAATATCCATAAATGGCTTGTTCTTGGTAAGAGGTGGACATTACTATATGCAAATTCAGGTGTATGGTACACATCAGTACTCCAGTGGATTTCTCCTTCGGAGTCGGAATAGATATGCTTTCGGACCCTTTCTTTAAAATTCAAAGTGTATGTTCCCGCGCGAATCTCGGCAATCACTTGTTCTGATTCTACATATTGATCATTTTGAACTAAAAGAAAACTTTTTTGTGGAATAGTCACGTTATATAGAATATCTTCACTTTCAATAGTTACATACAAGTCCATATAACATATAAAAGCAGGATGCCCATGGCGTGTACGTGTGGGATGAACCAAATCCTCATTAAATTTGATTTTCCCGTTAGAAGGGGCTCGTACATGTTCTGCAGTACCCCCTGTGAATACTCCGCCGGTATGAAAAGTTCGTAATGTTAGTTGAGTACCCGGCTCTCCAATAGATTGACCCGCAATAATACCTACAGCTTCTCCTAATTCAACCAGGTCGCCATGAGTAGGACTTCGGCCATAACATAAGCGACAGATCCAAGACATACTCCTACAAGTAAAGGGGGTTCGAAGGGATATGAATTGCGTTTGAAAGGTTATGAATCGATTGACAAGCCAAACCCCGATATCTTGATTTCTAACGGCAATGCATCGGGAACCCATATAGATATCGTCTGCTAATACACGACCAATTAATGTTTGTATAAAAAGTCTTTCCGACATTATTTCATTTTGAGGACTCACAGAGATTCCTCGGCTGGTGCCACAATCTGTTCTACGTACAACAATGTGTTGAACTACTTCAACAAGTCTACGCGTAAGATATCCAGCATCCGATGTTCGTACAGCAGTATCCACAACTCCTTTGCGGGCTCCA